CTTGTGGTTGTAAATACAGTGTCTTGTGAGGGCTGGTACGTTATGGGTACGGCAGGCGGTACGGACAATGCACTGTAAGTGCAATATATTGTATTTACAATATATTGTATTTACAATATATTGTATTTACAATATATCATAAATATGATGTATTTTAAATACAGTGTCTTGTGAGGGCTGGTACGTTATGGGTACGGCAGGCGGTACGGACAATGCACTGTAAGTGCAATATATTGTATTTACAATATATTGTATTTACAATATATTGTATTTACAATATATCATAAATATGATGTATTTTAAATACAGTGTCTTGTGAGGGCTGGTACGTTATGGGTACGGCAGGCGGTACGGACAATGCACTGTAAGTGCAATATATTGTATTTACAATATATTGTATTTACAATATATTGTATTTACAATATATCATAAATACAAAAAACTCAATAGGGGTCTTTCTGTTTCCGGGGGGTTTTCAGAAGTGTTAGTGATCCCAGGGGTTTTGGGGGGTAGGGGGGTTTAACGCGCAAAAAACCCGGGGCATCTTAGAGGAAAGAATGTACACCTTATGTCCTTGAGATTATTATATGTAATTCTTAAGTTAAGTCTTTTTATCATTCATACTATTTGCTTTGGCAAGAAAAATGCTCAACCTTGTTAGCTTGCCTTAGTATGCGCTCTGAAATGCAAAGTGAAAAGGAAAAAAAAAAGAGAACCCCTGGCCCCTGTGGAGAGAATGCTCGGCTTGCTGGGTAACGAGTCGTATGTGTTCCACCATTAACTTATGCAAGCGTCAATGAAAGTATGGGGAATAATATCAATTAATGGCCCTGAAGTAGGAACCAAATGCCAGGAATAGTGCACCTGGTGTGACCCCCACAAATACTTGTCCCTCACCCTCAATAAGAGTTAGCATTAAGGAATAGTCGATTGGTCGGTTCTTACTACATTAAGAATTCTTAATTCCAGGATTGTTGAGTCTTGGTATAACTTAGGCAAGGAAATTAAAGTTAAAACTTAAATTTCGCTAGTTTGGGTGCTTTGTTTGTTATTCTGCAATATATAGCTTTATTTGAGTCTTAGTTTTAAGTACAAGTGGTATGAATGGGTTAGTTCATTAATTTTAAATATTTACAAATGTAGGGTAACATCATAGAAAATGGTTAAATTAGATGTATGGTGATTATACATATATGCACTATATCATTTAGTACATTACAGAGGGTAGTTTAATGTAAGAATACCGGCTTTGGGAGTCGGAGGTGGAAGTTTAAGTCTTTCCTCTTTGAGCAGTAGGGAGGAATCTAACCTCCGACATCCGGTTTACAAGACCGACGCTCTTGTGCTGAGCTACTAGTGCAGGCTCATTTAAGTGCCTTGTTTTCTAGTCAACCTGCTAATGGGAGCAGAGTAAGAAAGATGGAAAAATATAAAAAAGATGCGATTTGTCCAATAATGACGTATGGGTGTTCAACTGGTATTCCCCCGATTCATGTAAGAATAGCTACGTCTCCCACTAGTGTTCAGAATAAGATTTGGGACAGAGGCCGGAAGGTTATGCTTCGTTGTTTAGAGGTGTGGAGTAGAGGAACTAAAAATAGAACTAAGATGGCAAATAGAAGAGCCAATACTCCGCCTAGTTTGTCCGGGATAGACCGTAAGATAGCATAGGCGAATAGGAAATATCATTCTGGCTTGATATGGGGAGGGGTGACGAGTGGGTTAGCAGGGGTGAAGTTATCTGGGTCCCCGAGGAGGTTTGGGGAAAATAGGGCTAATGCTGTGAGGCCAACAAGCAGGATGATGAAGCCTAAGAGATCTTTGAAAGAGAAGAATGGGTGGAACGGAATTTTATCTATGTCGGAGTTTAATCCTGTGGGGTTGTTAGAACCAGTTTCATGAAGGAAGAGGAAGTGAATAATTGTTGCTGCTATAATAATAAAAGGCAGAAGGAAGTGGAAAGCAAAGAATCGGGTAAGGGTGGCGTTGTCTACTGAGAACCCCCCTCACAGTCATTGAACGAGGGAGCCCCCAATATAAGGGACAGCTGAGAAGAGGTTCGTAATTACAGTTGCGCCCCAGAAGGATATTTGTCCTCAGGGGAGGACATAGCCTACAAAGGCAGTGGCTATAACAAGAAGCAGGAGGACTACCCCTACGTTTCAGGTTTCTTTAAAGAGGTATGAACCGTAATACAACCCTCGACCGATATGCAGGTAGATGCAGATAAAGAAAAAAGATGCGCCGTTGGCATGCATATTTCGAATTAATCAGCCGTTATTGACATCTCGGCAAATATGGGTTACTGATGAGAAGGCAGTTGTGATATCCGAGGTGTAGTGTATTGCAAGGAATAGGCCAGTTAGGACTTGTACCACCAAACAAAGACCTAATAGGGAGCCAAAGTTTCATCAAACTGTAATGTTTGATGGTGCAGGTAGGTCGATTAAAGCGTCATTAGCGATTTTAAGAAGGGGGTGCGATTTTCGGAGCGAAAGCATTTTTATAGTATAATATCTTAAGTACACTGGCTTTTCAGGCCATTATTCCCGGTTAGAGTCCGGGTAAAAATAAATGACTTTTTTGATATATGTTCTTCTGTTTTTGTTGGTCTTAGGGTTAATTGCGGTGGCTTCTAATCCCTCCCCGTATTTTGCTGCCCTAGGTTTAGTGTTAGTGGCGGGTGCTGGGTGTGGGGTGTTAGTAGGACATGGGGGGCCTTTTTTATCACTAATTTTGTTTCTAATTTATTTAGGTGGGATGTTAGTTGTGTTTGCTTACTCAGCAGCTTTGGCTGCTGAGCCTTTTCCGGAGAGTTGAGGAAGTCGGTCCGTTTTATTGTATATAGTAATGTATAGTGTGGGCGTGATTTTAGCTTCTACCTTGTTTATAGGAGAGTGGTATGAATGTTCGTGGGAGGGTGCGGATGTGTGCGGAGGGGCCAGTGTTTTTCGTGGGGACATTAGTGGCGTTGTAATGATTTACGGCCAGGGGGGCTGGATATTGGTTATCACAGCATATGTATTGCTTTTAGCTCTAGTAGTAGTACTTGAGTTAACTCGGGGTTTAACTCGGGGGGCGTTACGAGCTGTTTAGCGGTATCACAATATTGAAGCTGTTACAGCTAATACTATGGTTGGGATGTAAATAGCTAGGGTGACTTTTAGTTGGCCTCGTTGGGCTTCGCTTAGAAGTTTGGATATAATAAGGTTATATTTGGTGATAGCCTTAGCTTCTAGTTTGTCTAGTCATGTTTGGTCGATCATTTGGTTAGCAACGGTTTGTGCCAGGGTTAGTATAAATTTTGGGGCAATTCGATGCATTAAGTTAGGGAAGAATCCCAACATATTAGAGAAATGATGGTAGAAAAGTGTAGGGGAAGGATCTATTCGTTTTTCAGCATATATGGTCACTCCTGCACCAAGGATTAGTCCGAGGATTGTGATAATAAGGGCTATCATTTTTAACGATGGGTGTATTGTCATGACTTGAACTTGGGGGTTGATTATTGCAGGTGCCATTACAGTCCCAGCGTATACGCTTCATCGGCCTAGCCGGTAAAGGGGGGTTATTGCATCCTCTACGTTTTCATTGATTGGAGGGTAAGGGTTAAATCGGGGGGAGCCTGTAGGAGCAAAGAAAATGATTCGTAGACTATAAATGGCCGTAAATGAAGTAGCAAGTAAAGTAAGACCCAGGGCACAGGCGTTGATGGTGGAGATATTTATTGCCTCGATAATGGCATCTTTGGAGTAAAAGCCAGTGAGGAAAGGCAGGCCTGTAAGAGCAAAGCTTCCTAGTATAACGAAGAAAGTTGTTTGAGGGATCACATGTTGTAGGCCCCCTATTTTCCGAATATCTTGCTCGTCATTAAGACAGTGGATAATAATGCCAGAGCATAAGAAGAGTATGGATTTAAAGAAGGCGTGTCCGCATACGTGGACAAAGGCTAGATGTGGTTGTCCTAGGCCAATTGTTACTATTATAAGTCCTAATTGGCTAGATGTAGAGAATGCAATAATTTTTTTAATATCATTTTGAGTTAAAGCACAAGTGGCTGAGTATAGGGCGGTGAGGGATCCAAGGCATAGGCAGGCAGTAAGGGCAGCCGGACTCTGTTGTATTAAAGGGCTTAGGCGAATGAGTAAGAAAATGCCTGCTACTACTATTGTGCTTGAGTGTAATAGAGCAGAGACTGGGGTTGGGCCTTCTATGGCGGCGGGTAGTCATGGGTGAAGGCCGAACTGGGCAGACTTGCCAGCTGCAGCTACGACAAGTCCTAAGGGGACGAAAGTTATTTTTGCTATTTTGGCGGCTAAAAAGACTTGTTCAAGGTCTCATGAGTGTACGGTTAGTGCAATTGATGCTAGGGCAAGAATAAGGCCAATGTCACCAACTCGGTTGTAAATTACTGCTTGGAGGGCTGCAGTGTTCGCGTCTGCTCGAGCTTGTCATCAGCTAATTAGGAGAAATGATATAATGCCTACTCCCTCTCATGCGATGAAAATTTGGAATATATTGTTAGCTGTAACTAGGAGGAGTATGGCTATAAGGAAAATTAGAAGAAGTTTGAAAAATCGATTTTTCAGTGGGTCTGCGTGTATATACCATAAGGCGAATTCTAGAATAGATCAAGTTACGAGGAGGGCTACAGATGTAAAAACAGTCGAGTAGGTGTCTAAGACCAGGGATAGGTCAAAGTTGAAGGCATTTGTAGATAGTGAGGTGTAAACTGTAACGATTGCCTTGTCGTTGCAGAGGGAAAGTAGGGCAGGTAAAATGCTGATGAAGAAAGACATTTTCACTGCTTTTTGCACATGTGAGCGGGCTCAGTCTTTCCCCCGAGGGAAGGGGGAAAGTGAGGTTAGGAGTGGGAAGGTGAGCAACACGAAAATTACTGTAAGCGTTCACGGAAAAGGGCAGAGCACGTTTGAGTGTGGCATGAGCTACTACTTGGATTTGCACCAAGAGTTTTTGGTTCCTAAGACCAATGGATGAGCTGTTATCCTTTAGAAGCAGCTTGAGTGAGCCTAGGGGTCTAACCAAGGTGGTGAAAATTAGCAGTTTTCATTGCTGCGAGCCTCTCTCGGTGGACAGGGGGATTTTAACCTCCGACTTTAGAATCACAATCTAATGTTTTAGTTAAACCATGTCTACATCCTGTTCATCCTGAGATAAGCTGTGGCTTAATCATTAGCAGTCATAGGGGGATCAGGTGTAGGGCGATTAGGAGGTGTTCTCGGGTGTGTGAAGGCTCAGCTACAATCAAGTGTGCAGGAAGTGGGCCTCGTTGGGTGGTTGAGAACATGTAAAGTGTATAGGTAGCAGTAATTAGGGTGCCAGCTCCCGTTAAGAAAATTGTCCATCAAGACCAGTCAAATAAAGAGGTAATAATCATTAATTCTCCTATTAGGTTAGGGAGGGGTGGTAAAGCTAGATTAGCAAGGCTGCTGAAGAATCATCAGGTTGCTATTAGAGGGAACACTGTTTGTAAGCCTCGGGCTAAAACTATAGTTCGGCTGTGGGTTCGTTCGTAGTTTGTGTTTGCAAGGCAGAATAGGGCGGAGGAAGTTAGTCCATGAGCCACTATTAGGATAAGAGCTCCAGTGAACCCCCAGGGCGTTTGGATTAAGATTCCCCCTGCTACTAGTCCTATGTGGCTTACTGATGAGTAGGCAATTAGTGCTTTTAAGTCTGTTTGACGTAGGCAAATTGAGCTAGTTATTACTACGCCTCAGAGGGCCAGAATAATAAAGGGGTAGCTGATTTCTTCGGTGAGTGGTTTTAGAACTATTATAATTCGTATTATACCGTAGCCTCCTAACTTGAGAAGAACAGCTGCAAGAATTATGGAACCTGCAATAGGGGCTTCAACGTGGGCTTTAGGTAGTCATAGATGGATGCCATACAATGGTATTTTAACTAGAAAAGCCAGTAAGCAGGCCGCTCATCAGAAGTTATCTGCAAAAGATGTGAGGTGGAGGGGGGGTGAGAATTGAAGGGTTAGTAGTGATAAAGTCCCTGTGTTAGTTTTTAGAAGTAGTAAGGCTACGAGGAGTGGAAGAGATCCCACCAAGGTGTAGAATAAAAAGTAGGTTCCGGCGTTCAATCGTTCTGTTTGGTTCCCCCAGCGGGTAATAATAACAAGAGTCGGGATTAATGTAGCTTCGAATATAATATAGAATATAATGATCTCTGTAGCACCAAAGGTTAGGATTAGTAGGAGTTGAAGGGAGGTAAGAAGAATCAGATAAGTTCGTTGTCGAGAAGAAGGCTCTGAGGCTGAATGTTTTTGGCTTGCCAAGATTATTAGGGGGAGAAGCCAGCATGTCAGGACCAGCAGGGGGGCTGAAAGAGGGTCTGTGGCTATTCAATGGTTTATGCAGGATCACCCGACTTCGGATGTGTTTTTTAGTCAGGTCAAACTGAAAAAGGCAATTAGGAAGCTGGAGAGTAGGGTATTGTTTCAAAGTCAGCGTTTGGGGGTAAACCAGATTGTAGGGATGAGTATGAGTGTAGGGATAAGGATTTTTAGCATTGAAGGAGGTTAAGGCTCTGAAGGTGGTCAGTGCCGTGGGTTCGGGAGGTTGCAACTAATAGTGCTAGGCCAGCGCTGGCCTCACATGCTGAAAATGCTAGTAGGATCATGGGAGATGCTGAAGCGTTAGTTGAATTCAGCTGTAGTGTCAGGATTGAAAAGGCAATGAACAGTGAGAGTATTATACCTTCAAGGCAGAGTAGAGCAGAGAGGAGGTGGTAGCGATGTAGTGTAACACCTAGTAAACCTAAAGTAAAGGTTGCACAAAATGCAAATTGTTCGGAAGTCATTTGGCGGTTACGGACTTAAACCATAAGCTTTTGAGTCGAAATCAAATGTTTTTATTATACTAACTGCCTACTCGGCCCATTCAAGGCCCCCTTGAACTCATTCATAAACCAGACCTAGTGTTAGGAGGAAGAGGATGAGTGAGGCTCAGGTGAATGTTGTTAGAGGGGATGCCAGTTGGTCACCCCAGGGAAGGGGAATTAAGAGTGCGATTTCTAAATCAAATAGTAGAAAAAGAATTGCGACAAGGAAGAAACGAAGTGAAAAGGGTAAGCGGGCTGAATCAATGGGGTCAAAGCCACATTCGTAGGGTGAGAGTTTCTCGTAGTCAGGGCTTATTAGGGGGAGTCAGAAGGAAACAATGGCGAGGATAAGTGAGATAATTACATTAATTGACAGGATAAGAACTACCAGGTTCATTATCTTTTCTTGGACTTTAACCAAGATCGGGTGATTGGAAGTCACTTATAATAATTTAATACTAGAAAGATTAAGATCCCCATCAGTAAATAGAGATGTAAAGGAGTAGTCAGACTACGTCTACGAAATGTCAGTACCATGTGGCTGCTTCAAAGCCAAAGTGGTGGTTCGAAGTGAAGTGTCCTTGGATTTGGCGAGCTAAACAAACGGCTAGGAATGTAGATCCAATAAGTACATGAAGCCCATGGAAGCCTGTGGTTACAAAGAAAGTGGCACCGTAGGCCCCATCAGCGATGGTGAAGGGGGCTTCTTGATACTCGAGGGCTTGAAGGAAGGTAAAATAGCCTCCTAGGAGAATTGTGAGTGTTAAGGATTGAATTGCTTGGGTTCGTTTCCCTTCTATGATGCTGTGGTGAGCTCAGGTAACTGTTACACCAGAAGCGAGGAGAACAGCTGTGTTAAGCAGAGGTACCTCAAATGGGTCTAGGGGGGTAATTCCTGCGGGGGGTCAAACTCCCCCTAGTTCAGGTGTAGGTGCTAGACTAGCGTGATAAAATGCTCAAAAGAATCCTAAGAAGAATAGTACTTCTGAAGTAATAAAAAGAATTATGCCATATCGGAGGCCATTTTGGACGGGGGTAGTGTGATGTCCTTGGAATGTGCCTTCTCGTACTACATCCCGTCACCACTGATAAGAAGTGAGGGTTAGTAGAATTGTACCTAGAATAATAAAGGTTATGTCTGCAAAGTGAAATCAGATTGCCAGGCCGGAAGTCATCAGAAGGGCGGCAACTGCTCCTGTTAAGGGCCAGGGGCTGGGGTCGACTATATGGTAAGGGTGTGCTTGATGTGCCATTAGACGTTTTCTTGCAAGTAAAGACTTATTAGAAGGACGAAGACATAAGCTTGAATTAGTGCGACGGCAATCTCTAAAAGGGTGAGGAGTAGAAGAAGGGTAAAAATGACTAGGGTTACAGAAGCATATGTGTCTAAAAGGGTAAAGGCACCGGTGGAGACTAGTTGGATTAGAAGGTGACCTGCTGTAAGATTAGCAGTCAGTCGAACCCCCAGGGCTAAGGGGCGAATTAACAGGCTAATTGTCTCGATGACGATAAGAACTGGGATGAGAAGGGTTGGGGTACCTTCGGGTAGAAGGTGTCCTAATGCCTCCGTTGTCTTGTCTCGGAGGCCTATGATTACTGTAGCTAGTCAAAGAGGGGTTGCTAAACCGATGTTAAGGGAAAGCTGTGTTGTAGGAGTAAAAGTATAAGGTATGAGCCCAAGTGTGTTGAGTGTTATTAGGTATACTATTAGTGCAGCGAACAGGATTGCTCACTTATGTCCTCCTGGATTCAACGGGATAAGAATCTGATGGGTGAAGCCTTTAAGGGATCAATTTTGTAAAGTAACCAAGCGATTTTTTACCCAGCGGGCAGCTGGGGCAGGGTAAAGGATTCAAGGCAGTGTGAGGGCCACGAAGATGAGGGGGATGCCCAAATATGTAGCAGATATAAACTGATCAAAGAAGCTTACGGCCATGGTCAGTATCAGGTTATTGTAATTGGGGCTTTAGTGCTTAAAGCAGTTATTGCGTTAGGGAAAATGTGCTTAATAATTTTCATAGGGATAATAGTAAGGAAAATAAGTCAGGAAAAGACTAAAATGGCAAACCATGGAGACGGGTTTAGTTGTGGCATATCGCTAAGGGTAGTTGGTAAGTACCGATCTCTAGCTTAAAAGGCTAACGCTGACCCATATTTAGCTTCTTAGCGAAGCGTCTTCAATTATTTTTGAAGATCAGTCTTGAAAATGTTCAAGAGGGACTGATTCTACAACAACAGGTATAAAGCTGTGATTGGCCCCGCAGATCTCAGAGCATTGTCCATAAAATACTCCGGGTCGGTTAACAATAAAAGTTGTTTGGTTTAATCGGCCTGGGATAGCATCAGCCTTGATGCCTAGTGCAGGGACTGTTCACGAGTGGAGGACATCTTCTGCAGAGATTAGTACTCGAATTGGTGATTCTATAGGGATTACCATGCGGTGGTCTGCTTCAAGAAGGCGGAATTGGCCGGGCTCAAGGTCTTGGGTGGGAATTATATATGAGTCAAATCCAAGGGTTTCATAGTCTGTATATTCGTAGCTCCAGTACCATTGGTGTCCTATTGCTTTAATTGTTAGATGGGGGTCGTCAACTTCGTCTATAAGGTAAAGAATTCGAAGGGAGGGCAATGCGATTAAAATAAGAATAATTGCGGGTAGCAGTGTTCAAACGATTTCAATTTCTTGGGAGTCTAGGATAAGTTTGTCAGTGAATTTTGCTGTAGCTATTGCTGTTATTATATAAAGCACCAGGGTGCTGATTAAGAATACAATTATTAGGGCGTGATCATGGAAGTGAAGGAGTTCTTCTATGAGAGGTGAAGCTGCGTCTTGAAATCCTAGTTGAGAGGGGTGTGCCATTGGGGGGGGGGGGGGGGGTGAGACACGCAGGGGTTTAACCCACAATTTTGTCTTGACAAGGCAATGTAATGATTTTACTAGGGTCTCATAAAGAAAGTGACAGAGTGGCCGTGTAGCTGTCTTGAAAGCAGTTTATGGGGGTTCAATTCCCTCCTTTCTTGTTAGGGTAGGTGAGTCTGTACAAAAGCAGGCTCTTCAAATGTGTGGTAGGGAGGAGGGCATCCGTGAAGTCACTCTACGTTTGTAGATGTTAGTTCTACTGATGGCACTTCGCGTTTGGCGCTAAATGCTTCTCAGATAATAAAAAGGAATATAATTACAGCTACAAGGGAAATAAGTGAGCCGATAGAAGAGACTGTATTTCATAAGGCGTATGCATCTGGGTAGTCGGAGTATCGACGAGGTATCCCTGCTAGGCCTAGGAAGTGCTGGGGGAAGAATGTAAGGTTTACCCCTGCAAACATTACTCAAAAATGGATTTTGGTTCATGTAGCATGGAGGGTGTAGCCTGTGAATAAGGGGAATCAGTGTACGAATCCAGCAATGATGGCAAAAACAGCACCTATAGAGAGGACATAGTGGAAGTGGGCAACTACATAGTAAGTATCGTGTAGGACGATGTCAAGGGAAGAGTTTGCTAAAACAATTCCTGTTAATCCACCAACTGTAAATAGGAAGATGAACCCAAGGGCCCAGAGAAGAGGGGTCTCCCATTTGATATTTCCCCCGTGAAGGGTTGCGAGTCAGCTAAATACTTTTACCCCCGTAGGGATGGCAATAATTATAGTAGCTGATGTGAAATAGGCTCGGGTGTCTACATCTATCCCTACAGTAAACATGTGGTGGGCTCAGACAATAAAGCCCAAGAGGCCGATGGCCATTATTGCTCAGACTATTCCTATATAGCCAAAAGGTTCCTTTTTGCCAGAATAATAGGCTACAATATGTGAAATTATCCCGAATCCGGGGAGGATAAGAATATATACTTCAGGGTGACCAAAGAATCAGAATAAGTGTTGATACAGGATTGGGTCTCCCCCACCAGCGGGATCAAAGAAAGCTGTATTTAAATTTCGGTCTGTTAAAAGTATAGTGATGCCAGCAGCTAGAACAGGGAGGGAGAGGAGGAGTAGAACAGCCGTGATTAACACTGCTCATACGAAAAGAGGGATCTGGTATATAGTGACAGACGTTGGTTTTATATTAATAATAGTAGTGATAAAATTAATTGCTCCAAGAATGGAAGAGATACCTGCTAGATGCAGGGAAAAGATGGTCAAGTCGACGGATGCTCCTGCGTGGGCAAGATTACCAGCAAGGGGTGGATATACTGTTCAGCCTGTTCCTGCTCCCGCTTCAACGCTTGAAGAGGCTAGTAGGAGCATAAAGGAAGGGGGGAGGAGTCAAAAGCTCATGTTGTTTATACGAGGGAAGGCTATATCAGGAGCTCCAATCATTAAAGGGATCAGTCAGTTACCGAATCCTCCAATTATTACAGGTATAACTATGAAAAAGATTATTACAAAGGCATGGGCTGTGACGATTACATTATAAATTTGGTCGTCTCCTAAAAAAGTCCCAGGTTGGCTGAGCTCAGCTCGGATTAGAAGGCTAAGGGCTGTGCCCACTATTCCCGCCCAAGCACCAAATACAAGATAAAGGGTACCGATGTCTTTATGATTAGTCGAGAAAAATCAACGTGTGATGGCCACAGGTAGGATGGCTGAGTTTTAAGCGGTGGATTGTAGCCCCACAAACAGAGGTTCAATTCCTCTTCCTGTCAGCCCTGCATAAGACCAGATTGCAAATCTGAGGAAGCGGGCTAATCGCCTGCCAGGGCTTTCCTCCGCCTATTAGTTGCCTAAGCTAGGCGGAGGAAAGGTAGATTGATGCTCGCTGGTTTGAGCGCTTAGCTGTTAACTAAGATTTTGAAGGATCGAGGCCTTCCAATCTAGAAAGGTTTTAGCTTAATTAGAGTGTCTGCTTTGCATGCAGGTGATGTGGGTTAGTGTCCCGCAAGTCTTATCAGGGGCTGGAGGATTTCAACCTCCTCTTAGGGCTTTGAAGGCTCTTGATCTTAAGTGTACCTAAGTCCCTTATTGAGCAAGGTAAGTTAATGTAGCCGGGAGGAGTGGCAGGAGTATAATTGTTGCAGTAGCCGAGATGGCCAGGGGGGTGGTAATGGGGTTTTTGATTGAGGGTCGTCATACTATTAAGCTGGAGAGAGGGGCTGGGTATGTGGTGAGGCCCATTGCATAGGCTAGGCGTAGGTAAAAGTAAAGGCTTAAAAGGGCTGATAGTGCAATAGAAATTGCGTAGATAGCTAGTCCATGCTGAGAAAGTTTCTCTAGGACCATTATCTTTGGGGCGAAGCCTGAGAGGGGTGGGAGTCCTGCTAGTGATAAGAGGAGAAGAGGTGAAATGAGAGCAAGAATAGGGGACTTAGATCATGAGGTTCCAAGGCTATTGATACTGTTGACGGAGTTTAATTTGAATATTAGAAACATGGAGGCGGTTATCAAAAGATAAATTACTAGGACCTGCATTGCTACAGAACGGTCGAGTGATAAGACTGAAATAAACCAGCCCATATGGGCGATTGAAGAGTAGGCGAGGACCTTTCGTAGTTGTGTCTGATTTAGCCCCCCTCAGCCCCCTACTAGCACTGATAAGAGTCCGATAGAAAGAAGAAGGGTTGGGTTAATATTTGGGAGAGTTAAAAACACTGCAAGGGGGGCGAGTTTTTGGAGGGTGCTTAGGATAAGTCCTGCTGAGAGGTCAACCCCCTGAAGGACTTCTGGAACTCAGGAGTGTACAGGGGCTAGTCCTAGTTTAATTGCAAGACCTAGGACGGCAATAGTTAGGGGTAGCGGTTCAGAGGCTTCAAAGATGTTTCAATTCCCTGTAAGTATAATGTTTGCTACGCTAGCAAACAAGTATATTGCGGCGGCAATGGATTGGGTAATAAAGTACTTTGTGGTTGCCTCTACTGCTCGAGGGGATTGGGTTCGGGCTATCAGAGGGATGACAACAATAGTGTTAACTTCAAGGAATATTCATGTAAGTATTCAATTGTAGGAGAAAGATACCATAATAGTACTGAGGGCCAGTGAAAATAGGAGGGCTATGGTGGGCAGTGGGTGCATTTAGCAGAGATAGGGCTTTAACCTACATTGTTGGGGTATGGGCCCAAGAGCTTTTTTAGCTGACTTTGCTAGGAAGTAGTGTTTTTGGGAGCACTAAGAGTTTTGATCTCTTGAGTAGAGGTTCGAGTCCTCTCTTTCTAAGGAGTTGGGGGGATTTGAACCTCCATATTACACTCTATCAAAGTGGCCCTTTACTTCAGGCACAGCTCCCTCGGGTTATATTTGAGGGGGTAAACCCGCTATAGCGATGGGGACGGATAGATGCCAAATAACCATGGCTAGTGTAAGAGGTAAGAAATTTTTCCAAATAAGGTGTATGAGCTGGTCATACCGAAACCGGGGGTAAGAAGCCCGTACCCACAGAAAAAGAATAGACAGTAAAGATGCCTTAGTTATCAGGTTTATTGATGTAAGTTCTGGGAGCGTGGGGAGGTGAGAGGCCCCTATAAACAAAGCAGCGGAAAGAGTGTTTATAAGAAGAATATTAGCGTACTCAGCGAGGAAAAAAAGGGCGAAGGCACCCCCTGCGTATTCCACGTTGAAGCCTGAAACTAGTTCGGATTCCCCTTCTGTCAGATCAAAGGGAGCTCGGTTAGTTTCGGCTAGCGTTGAAATATACCACATTGCAGCTAAGGGTCATGCAGGGATAATTAGTCAAATAACTTCTTGTGCTGTGTTGAAGGTTTGTAGTGTAAAACCTCCAGCAAAGATAATGGTACCAAGAAGAATTAATCCTAAGCTTACTTCATATGAAATGGTTTGGGCTACCGCTCGTAATGCGCCAATAAGTGCATATTTAGAATTTGATGCTCAGCCTGAGCCTAGAATTGAGTAGACTGCGAGGCTTGATACAGCTAAGATAAAGATGACTCCCAAGTTTAGATCAACTGCGGGGTAGGGAAGGGGCATGGGGGCCCAAAGGGTTAAAGCCAAAGTTAGAGCAAGAATTGGGGCGAAAAGAAAGAGGAAAGGGGAAGAGGTAGATGGTCGAATTGGTTCTTTTATAAAAAGTTTTAAACCATCTGCAATTGGTTGGAGCAGCCCATAGGGCCCTACGATATTCGGCCCTTTTCGTAGTTGTATATATCCCAATACTTTTCGTTCAAGTAAGGTCAAGAAAGCTACCGCCAGAAGAATGGGGATAATGAAAACAACCGGAGTCATTAGCAAAATCCATTTCTGGCATGGGACCAATTAGAGGGAGGACTTGAACCTCCGTGGAAAGAGCTTAGATCTTTTGCAATGGCCGGACTCTGCCACGCTAATGTGCCCTTATCTTGGGCGGGGAGGGTTATGTCCTTTAGTTTAGTTTAGATGTTTTCACTAAGTTGAGAGAGGGAAGCGTATCCTTAGTATTGGCTTCTTCTTTTCGGTCCTTTCGTACTAAAAAAGAGCATGTCATAGATAGAAACTGACCTGGATTACTCCGGTCTGAACTCAGATCACGTAGGACTTTAATCGTTGAACAAACGAACCCTTAATAGCGGTTGCACCATTAGGATGTCCTGATCCAACATCGAGGTCGTAAACCCCCTTGTCGATATGGGCTCTAAAAGAGGATTGCGCTGTTATCCCTAGAGTAACTTGGTTCGTTAATCGGCGTTGCCGGATCATATTTGGTCAAAATTTCTGGTAACTAGAATTGTGTTTCAAGTTTATAGAAGCATAAAGGTGTCAAAAATTAAATTATGAAGGTGCTTCCAGTCCACATGGAGGTTTTGTATTTCTCCAGGGTCGCCCCAACCTAAGATACTAGGGCAGTGTTCAATAAGTTTTGGCCCTTATTTGAAGGGTGATTGACAGGTACTGCTTTGGTATCTAAAGCTTCATAGGGTCTTCTCGTCTTATGTGTCTATCCCCGCTTCTGCACGGGGAAATCAATTTCATTGACCTGAAGGAGGAGACAGTAAAGCCCTCGTTTTGCCGTTCATACAGGTCTACATTTAAAAGACAAGTGATTTCGCTACCTTAGCACGGTCAAAATACCGCGGCCGTTGAAACAGGTGTCACTGGGCAGGCAGGACCTCTTATATATTGTTTTTAGCAAGAGGCGGTGTTTTTGGTAAACAGGCGAGGCTTCAAGTGTTTGCCGAGTTCCTTTTCCTTCTTTTAGTCTTTCCTTGGAAGCACTCCTGTGTAGGGTTAACGGTTAATATGTGTGGGGTTTTCTTGTTAGTCATGGTTGTGTCACATTACCCTCTTTAATTGGGGCCGTTAAGATTCGGTGGGGAGTCCGTTTCGAGTTACACGTGTGCAGGGAGAGAGGGGTGCTCTCTTATTACTCATATTAGCATAGTCACTCCTATGTAAGCATAGGGCGGCCTGGTACAATTTAGGGGATTAAGATGTTATTATCGGGATCAAGGGAGGGTAAATATGTCTGAGGTTTAACGCTTTCTGTAGTGATGGCTGCTCTTAGGCCCACTGGAATATTTATCCTTACTAAATTTGATCTTTATCCGCCTTAAAAGGTTGTGTCCTGTTTCAAAAGAGCTGTACCCCTTTTGACTGACTATGACGGTTTCTTTTGGGTCTGTATAATATGCGGGCATAAGAAAGAGAGGAGAAGCCGTCACGCTGAACTCAAATCCATTTCCCAGGTAACCAGCTATAACTAAGTTCGATAGGTCTGTCACCCCTACTCAAAGCTCTTCCCACTCTTTTGCCACAGAGACGGGTTTGCCCTTCTTAAAAGGCTGTCTTGGAGTAGCTCACCTAGTTTCGGGGGGTCAAACTAAAGGTCTCTTTGCTTGAGTATTCTGGCTAAATCATGATGCAAAAGGTACGAGGGGGGAATCTCTGCTTTTTTAGGCTTTACTAGGCTTTTTCATATCTCTTTCAGCGTTCCCTTGCGGTACTTTTTCTATAGCTCTTTAATTTCTTTTTCGATCTCCTGTACTAGAGGGGTAAAATGGTTTGATTGGCGGGGGTTCTGTAAATTGAGGTTTATTGATGGGGGTTGTTGTTTGTGAGGGGGTGGGCTAGCTAATGGGCTTCAGGGTGATTCGGGTTGCACGAATGTCTTCTCAGTGTAAGGGAGATGCTATGCTATTAAGCTACGCTCTGGTTTATCCAAGCACACCTTCCGGTGCGCTTACCATGTTACGACTTTCCTCTCCTCTGCTTAGAAAATGTTTTAGTTAATTTTAGTGTGAGACTTGGAGAGGGTGACGGGCGGTATGTGCGCGCTTAAGAGCCGGTTTCAGCAGGACGCTCTATTTCCTGCTTACTACTAAATCCTCCTTCAGCCGTGTAGTTTCAACACAACATTCGTAGTTCGCTATAGCTAGCGAATGTAGCCCATTTCTTCCCCTCACATACACTACACCTCGACCTGACGTTCTGGGCTTTGCCGTTTTAGCTTACTATAAGTCCTTCACAGGGTGGGCTTACGACGGTGGTATATAGGCGGTATAAACAAGAGAGGGTGAGGTTTAACGGGGGTTATCGGTTATAGAACAGGCTCCTCTAGGTGGATGTTAAGCACCGCCAAGTCCTTTGGGTTTCGAACTCGTGTTTATAGTTCCCAGGCGGAGTTGGATATGTAAGTTAATGATCAATATTTAGGGCTAGGCATAGTGGGGTATCTAATCCCAGTTTGCTTCCTAGCTTTCGTGGAGTCAGGTTTATTAAAGTTACTTTCGTAGATGGGCTTCATACCTTCGCAAGCGTATAACAGCATTGAGGGCGTTTGACTTTAGTTTTTGTTTCCCCTAACCACCCTTTACGCCGTAGTTTATCAGCTTGGGCCCCTCGTATAACCGCGGTGGCTGGCACGAGGTTTACCGGCCCTACCTAGCTTTTACTAAGTCGAGTTTTCACTCATGGCTTAATGTCTATCACTGCTGGGTTCCCTTGGGGGTGTGGCTAAGCAAGGCGTTATGGGCTAAAGTTGAGCCTGATACCAGCTCCGTGCCTCAGGGTAGGAGACTACGGGCATTCTCACCGGGGTGCGGATACTTGCATGTGTAAATTTAGCTAAAGTTGATAATAAAGTCAGGACCAAGCTTTTGTGCCTTCAGGGCTTTCTAGGGCCCATCTTAACATCTTCAGTGTTATGCTTTAAGTTAAGCTACGCTGGC